TTGGTTGGAGAGGTGTAGTGATCTTATATGGGATTTTAAGAGTAGAGTAGTATGTAAGTATTATTGAGTGATAGCTGTAAAGGTATTAATTTATAATAAATTAATAGGTTAGTAGTTCAGCGCTGGGGTGATTTTAATCTGTGGTGCAGACATACTGATGAGAGAGTCAAATTAATTTTCATCAAATAAGAAAGAAAAATTCTAAGAAGATTGAAACCAAAATGAATCAGGGGGAGGATATCATGGGAATTCTTGTAAGGTTATGAATTAGAATTATTATGTCTAACGAGCATGGAAAGAATGTCTATAAAGCATTAATGGAACATGCAACGGGAGAATATGACCTAAAGTCCAGCTACAATTGAATTGACTGGGACGGGGCCTCTGACGGCCAATGGTGAGTGGAAGCATACCCCAAAATAAAAAACCACTAAAGGCATGACAGTGCAGTTATGTTGGGTCACGGGCTAGAATGGAACTAATCCATCGTGATGTCTTATTTAAGGGAATGTTATGGGCGATAACGCATTAAAATGGCCCTGAGGTAGGAACCAAATGTCTGTCAAAGAGCATAGTTAGCTACCCCCAAGTTAAATGGGATCTCAGGCGAGAAGAGGGACACGAATTGGGCGGGTTGATGGTTTCACGGAGGTAGGTAGATTAAGAGACCACCTATTGGAAGGGGATAGTCATTTGGACGAGGAAGATTTATGACAGTATGGGGTATGTACCGCAAGTGAATTCTTATGTACTCATGTTGAACTATAAATTGACTTTGGATGGGAATATTCATGTGGTGGAACATGAAAAGTGGACGGACGGATTGATGTTTTATGTACTATGTGAGTATGTATGTACCTGCTTATATGCATGGGGAAAGAGTTTTAATGTTGATTAAACATAATATGTACTATGTACTATATACATTTATTGTACTGTACCATTAATAAATGTGGTTAGTGCATTAATGCACGAATTACATAAACATAAAATTATGGAAGGATCGGCAATAGGCGCATAGGTGTCAGATTAATGAGGAATCGGTCGAGTATTATAGCAGGGAGTAGTTTAGAGCAAGAATATCAGCTTTGGGAGTTGAAGGCGGAATTTGTGTTTCTTCCCTGAGAGATGTCCTAGGAAGCGTTTAGGCTTCATTTTTGGTTTACAAGACCAGAGTAATAGATTATACTACTGGGACTCTTCATTTAAGAAGTTTATTCTCGAGTATACTGATGCTAGGGAAGGCGAAGAGAATAATTGCGAAGTAGAGAATAGATGCTACTTGGCCGATGGTAATAAAAGGATACTCGACTGGTTGACCCCCAATTCAAGTCAGTGTAAATAGATCTGCAACTAAAATTCAGAATAAACATTGGCTTAGTGGTCGAAACATTATGCTACGTTGTTTAGATGTATGGAGGATGGGGCATAAGATAAGAATAAGAATGGAGAAAATTAAGGCTAGCACGCCCCCTAGTTTATTGGGAATTGATCGAAGGATAGCATATGCGAATAAGAAGTATCATTCGGGTTTAATATGAGGTGGGGTGTTGAGGGGGTTGGCAGGGGTGTAATTGTCAGGATCACCTAGGAGGTCTGGGGAAAATAGAACTAGTGTTATAAATAGTAGTAAAAGAAGAAGGACACCTAGTACGTCTTTAATTGTGTAGTAGGGGTGAAATGGGATTTTATCAGAATCGGAAACTAGGCCGGATGGGTTGTTGGATCCTGTCTCGTGGAGAAATAGTAAGTGTACTACAACTAAAGCTGCAACAATAAAAGGTAAAATAAAGTGAAAGGCGAAGAATCGTGTTAGGGTTGCTTTGTCGACTGAGAACCCGCCTCAAATTCATTCTAYTAGAGTAGTACCGATGTAGGGGATAGCTGATAAAAGATTAGTGATGACTGTTGCGCCTCAGAAAGATATTTGTCCTCAGGGCAAGACGTAGCCTATAAAAGCAGTAGCTATTACTGTAAAAAGGAGGATGACTCCAATATTTCAAGTTTCGAAATAAGTGTAGGAGCCATAGTAAAGTCCTCGGCCTACATGAAGGAACAAGCAGATGAAGAATAGAGAGGCACCGTTGGCATGTATATATCGAATTAGTCAACCGTAATTTACGTCTCGGCAAATATGTGTTACGGAGGAGAAAGCTGTTGCTGTATCAGAAGTGTAGTGTATGGCTAGAAAAAGGCCGGTTAGGATTTGAATTAGGAGGCAAAGTCCAAGGAGGGAGCCAAAGTTTCATCAGGCTGAGATGTTTGAGGGAGCGGGAAGGTCAATAAAAGAATGATTGATGATTTTGAGTAATGGGTGGGTCTTGCGAATATTTGTCATTATAGTTTTTATAGTTGAATTACAACGATGATTTTTCATGTCATTAGTCATGGTTAGATTCCATGTAAAAATAATGACACATATTACATATTTATTAAGTATACTGTTTGTTCTAGGGTTTTTAGGTTTTTCTTCAAAGCCTTCTCCTATTTATGGTGGCTTAGGGTTAATTATTAGTGGGGGTGTGGGATGTGGGATTGTGTTATGTTTTGGTGGATCATTTTTAGGGTTAATGGTGTTTTTAGTTTATTTAGGGGGAATATTAGTAGTATTTGGGTATACTACTGCAATAGCTACGGAGGAGTACCCGGAAGCTTGAAATTCTAATGTAGTAATTTGAGGGGTATTATTGTTAGGGGTAGGAGTGGAGTTAATGGTTGTGCTCTTGACAATGGTATTTGATCAAGTGGAAATTATTATTGAGTTTAAGGGTTTAGAGGATTGAATGGTGTTTGATGCTGATGAGTTAGGGCTAGTGCGGGAAGACTCAATGGGAGTGGCTGCTTTGTATAGTTATGGTAGTTGATTGATGGTTGTTGCGGGTTGATCTTTGTTTGTTAGTATTTTTATTGTTATTGAGATTACTCGAGGAAATAGAATATTACTGCTAATGCTAGAATAGTTGAAACTAGGAATGATAGGAAATATAGTTTGATTAAGCCTTTGTGGTTTGATGTCAGGGTTGAGGCAAGAGATTGTGTATTAGCAATAAGCTTTGGTACTGCTTTCTCCATTCAGATTTGATCAAGGAGGGTTGAAGCTAGTTTTTGGCTAATTAAGAGGTCGGAATAAGGGTGTAAGCGGTGTATAGTGATGGGAAAATACCCTAGTAGAGTTGAGAATTTAGGGGTATCAGAGTAATAGTTTAGTTTTAGGTTGATAGTAAGTTTATTCAATTCTATGGCGATAATAAAACCTATAATTGTAATTAAAAGGGCGGTAGTTTTTAGATAGATGGGTATGGTTAGTAAGGGAGTATTTATAGGAGGAATATTATATGATAATAGAAAACCTGCGAAGATACTCCCAATTAGCAGGCGCTTGATAGAGTTTATTAGTTGTGGGTTGTTTTCATTGATTGTAATAAGTATGGAAAATCGAGGCTGTCCCATAAGGGCGAAGAAAATGATTCGCGTACTGTAGACAGCAGTGAGAGAAGTGGCGAGAAGAGTGATTATTAGGGCTCAGGCGTTGGCATTAGATGTATTTGCGGCTTCAATGATTAAGTCTTTAGAGTAGAATCCAGTTAAAAAAGGTGTTCCGGTTAGTGCAAGGCTGCCGATCATAAGGGAAGAAGATGTAAAGGGTAGTGCTTTAAAGAGACCTCCTATTTTTCGGATGTCTTGTTCATCATTTAGGTTGTGGATAATTGACCCAGAGCATATAAATAGTATTGCTTTAAAGAAGGCATGTGTACAGATATGGAGGAATGCTAGGTGAGGTTGGTTAATTCCAATTGTTACTATTATCAGACCTAATTGACTCGAAGTGGAAAATGCAATAATTTTTTTGATGTCGTTCTGGGTGAGTGCACAGATAGCAGTGAAGAGGGTTGTAATAGCTCCTAAGCATAGAGCTAGTGTTTTGGCAGGTTGATTAATTTCTATCAAGGGGTAGAATCGGACTAGAAGGAAGATCCCAGCAACTACTATAGTGCTTGAGTGGAGTAAGGCTGAGACTGGAGTGGGGCCCTCTATTGCGGAGGGTAATCAGGGGTGAAGTCCAAATTGGGCTGATTTTCCTGTTGCTGCTAAGAGAAGGCCTATTAGGGGCAGGAGGGAAGATTCTGTTATGTAGAGTTGTTGGAGTTCTCAGGAGTTAGAGTTAAGTATAAATCATGCTATAGCTAGAACAAAGCCAATATCTCCTACTCGATTGTAGAGGATGGCTTGTAGGGCTGCTGTATTGGCGTCGGTTCGTCCGTACCATCAGCCGATTAGAAGAAAAGATATAATACCTACCCCTTCTCATCCAATGAATAGCTGAAATAAATTGTTCGATGTTACAAGGATTATTATTGTGATTAAGAATATTAGAAGGTATTTGAAAAATCGATTGATATAGGGATCAGAATGTATATATCATATTGAAAACTCTATAATTGACCATGTTACAAAAAGTGCTACAGGTATAAATATTAGAGAGAAATAATCTAATTTAAAGCTTATAGTAAAATTAATAGTTTGGATGGTTATTCAATGTCAGTTGGAGATGACTAGTTCGTAATTAGAGTTGATAAATATGAGTGAGGGAAAAGTACAGAATGCTAGGGCACATATAATAGATGTTTTTACGTAGTTTGGATAAGTAGGCAAATTGTATAGGCTAGTGAAGCTAAGAAAGATGGGGAAAAGTAGAATGATAAGTGACATAAGAGTTAGAGAAGAGAATAGGTTTATTACTTTTATTTGGAGTTGCACCAATTTTTTGGCTCCTAAGGCCAATGGATTACTTCTATCCTATAAAAGTTAAGAAAGCCACGGGTTTAGGCGTGGAGGCATGAGTTAGCAGTTCTTGCATTCTTTCTTGGTAAATAAGAGGGTATGATCTTCTATTATTAGATTCACAATCTAATGTTTTGTTTAAACTATATTTACAATAGAGTTGACCTAGGATGATTTTGGGGTTAATAGATAATAGAATTAGGGGAAGAATATGTAAGAGTATGAGGGTGTTTTCTCGTGTATGAGTAGGATTAATGTTGACTAGGTGGTAGGTGAATTTACCGCGTTGTGTAATAATGAGTATATAGAGTGAGTACAGAGCTGTAATTAGTATATTTAGTCCTATTAATATAATTGTAATGTTTGATCATGAGAAAGATGATATGATAATAAATAATTCCCCGATTAAGTTAATAGAAGGGGGAAGGGCTAGGTTAGTTAGGCTAGCTAAGATTCATCAAGCTGCCATTAAAGGAAGGATGGATTGTAATCCTCGGGCTAGAATTATGGTTCGGCTATGGATTCGTTCATAATTAGTATTGGCGAGGCAGAATAGTATTGATGATGTAAGTCCATGGGCTACCATTAGTGCTGTTGCTCCTATAAAGCTTCAGGGAGTTTGGATTATAATAGCTACGATTACTAGTGCTATATGGCTGACAGATGAGTAGGCAATAAGAGACTTTAGATCTGTCTGTCGTAAACAAATTGAGCTAGTTATGATTATTCCTCATAAGGACAGCAAAACAAAGGGGTAAGCTATAGTACTTGTAACAGGGTCGAGCATAATTGTGATCCGTATTATACCGTACCCTCCTAGCTTAAGTAGAATGGCAGCTAGAACCATGGATCCTGCGATTGGAGCTTCTACATGAGCTTTGGGGAGTCAGAGATGAAGACCATAAAGGGGTATTTTTACTATAAAGGCTATTAAACATGCTAATCATATTATATTATTGGCTCAGGTGGGTGGGAGAGTATCTGATTGGTAGAGGGATAGGATAAAGTTTAGTGATCCTGTTGATTTTTGGATATAAATTAGTGCTACGAGCAGGGGTAAAGACCCGATTAGGGTGTAAAATAAAAAGTACAGGCCAGCGTTTAAACGTTCTGTTTGATTACCTCAGCGAGTGATAATAATCAAGGTGGGGATCAGGGTAGCTTCAAATAGAATATAGAATAGGATTAATTCTGAGGCAGTAAAAGTTATAATTAAAAAGAGTTGAAGTGAAATAAGTATAAGGATATAGAGTTTTTTTCGTATCAGGGGTTCTTTGGCAAGATGGTTTTGACTTGCTATAACTGTAAGAGGTAGTAACCAGGTGGTGAGAATTAAAAGTGGTGTGGATAAAGAATCTGAAAAGAAAGTAAGGGAGAAAATTATATTGTTATCTTCAACTTGGTAAAGTGATAATAAAACAATTAAGCTGATGATRAAGCTATGGATAGATGTGTTAATCCAGATTAAGGATTTTTTGGAGAATCATATAGTTGGGAACAAGAGAATGGTGGGTATAATAATTTTTAGCATTGTAGGATATTAAGGTTTTGGACATAATCTATCCCGTAAGTATTGGATACTATAACTAGAAGAGCCAAGCCCACGGCTGCTTCGCATGCTGCGAATACAAGAAGGATAACTGGTAATGCAAATGATAATATGAAATGGGTATTTAAAGTGGCAAGGGTAATTATAATAAATATAGATAATATTATACCCTCTAAGCAAAGTAAGGAAGATATAAGATGGGATCGGTAAATAAATACTCCTAACAAGGATGTGAAATAGGCTAAGAATAAATTTAAAGTTACTATAGGCATTTAGTAATTATGATAATTCATAATCTAGTGAGTCGAAATCACTTGTTTTAGTTTAAACTAATTACCATATTCAACTCATTCGAGGCCTTTTTGAATTCATTCATAGGCTAATCCTAAAGTGAGGATCAGGACTAGTAGTAGGGCTATAGTTAGCATGAGTGTGAGATTGCTAGTTTGAGATGCTCAAGGTAGAGGTAAGAGGAGGGCGATTTCTAGATCAAATAGGAGAAAAGTAATGGCGACGAGAAAAAATTTTATAGAAAAAGGAAGTCGAGCTGATCCTATTGGATCAAAACCGCACTCATATGAACTAACTTTTTCTGAATAGGTGTTAGTCTGGGGGAGTCAGAATGCGACTAAGATTAAGATGAGGGAGATAAAGGTGTTAATGAAGAGTGTAAATAATAAGTTTATTACTCTCCCTCAGATTTTGACTGAGGCTAGGTGATTGGAAGTCAGCCGTACTAATTATACTAGGAAAGTAAGATCCTCATCAATAGATTGAGACATATAGGAATAGTCACACTACATCTACGAAATGTCAATATCAGGCCGCGGCTTCAAAGCCGAAGTGGTGGTTAGAGGTAAAGTGAAATAATAATTGGCGTACTAAGCAGACTAATAGGAATGTAGATCCAATAATTACATGGAAACCATGAAATCCTGTTGCTATAAAAAATGTAGAGCCGTAAACACTATCAGAGATAGTAAATGATGTCTCTAAATACTCAGATGCTTGGAGGAGAGTGAAGTATAAGCCAAGAGTAATTGTAATAGTCAGAGCTTGAAGTATGTGTTTACGATTACCTTCTATTAAGCTATGGTGGGCTCAGGTGATTGAAACCCCAGATGCAAGAAGGACAGAGGTATTAAGTAGTGGAACTTCAAGGGGGTTAAGTGGATTAATACCTACTGGAGGTCAGCATCCTCCTAGTTCAGGAGTAGGTGCTAGGCTTGAGTGATAAAATGCTCAAAAGAAACCAGCAAAAAAGAATACCTCTGAGATGATAAATAAGATTATTCCATATCGAAGACCCTTCTGTACAATTGTTGTATGATGGCCTTGAAATGTCCCTTCACGAATAATATCTCGTCATCACTGATATATAGTTAGAATGTTAGTTATTAGTCCAAGTGTAAGAAGAGAGTTAGACCCAAAATGGAATCATATAATTAAGCCGGAAGTTAGAAGTAGGGCAGATAATGCTCCGGTCAGGGGTCAGGGGCTGGGGTTAACTATGTGATAAGCGTGGGTTTGGTGGGTCATTAGGTATTGTCATGTAGGTATAGACTTACAAGAAGGGTGAAGACGTATGCTTGGATTAGAGCGACGGCAAATTCAAGAATTGTAAGGAGGACCAGAATAATGAATGTAATTATAGCAGTGGGTGTGCTAATAGAGGTTAGTACTAATGATGCACCTCCAATTAAATGTATAAGTAGGTGACCAGCTGTAATGTTGGCTGTAAGTCGGACAGCTAGGGCTATAGGTTGAATAAAAAGACTAATTGTTTCAATGATTACAAGTATAGGGATAAGGGGAATAGGGGTACCTTGTGGTAGAAAGTGGGCCAGAGATGCTTTAGTTTTATGTCGAAAACCTGTGATTACTGCCCCTGCCCATAGGGGAATTGCTATCCCTAGGTTTATTGATAGTTGTGTAGTTGGTGTGAATGAGTGTGGGAGTAAACCTAACAGATTAGTTGATCCAATGAATATGATCAGAGAGATTAATATTAAAGATCATGTCCGTCCTTTTAGGTTATGTATGGTCATTATTTGTTTAAGTACAAGTTGGATAAGTCATTGTTGGAACGATACTAAACGATTGTTGACAAGTCGGTTTGGAGAGGGAAATAGAATATTAGGAAAGGTGATAATAAGGATAATAATAGGTAGTCCTATTAGTGTTGGGGTAATGAAAGAGGCAAATAAATTTTCGTTCATTTCTTTTCTCAAGGGGTATTAGGGGTGGCTAGTTTTATGTCTTTGTGGGAAGGGTTTAAGTAAAATGTGTGGCTAGCGATTTTAGATTGGAATAAAATATACAATGCTAAGATCATGGAAATAATAGTAATAAATCATGTAGATGTATCTAGCTGGGGCATGTCATTATGAGGAGGCTTGACTCCTAGTCTTTAACTTAAAAGGTTAATGCTTTATTAGCTTCATAATGAATCTAAAGTATTGATGAAGATCAGTTTTCGAAGTGCTTTAGTGGTACTATTTCAAGGACAATTGGCATGAAACTGTGGTTAGAACCACAAATTTCTGAGCATTGGCCATAATATAGGCCAGGTCGGGTGGATGTTAGTGTTGCTTGATTTAATCGGCCAGGAATAGCATCAGTTTTTAGGCCAAGTGATGGGACAGCTCAAGAGTGTAGTACATCTTCGGATGAGATTAGTATGCGGATTGGTAATTCTATGGGAAGAACAACTCGATTATCAACTTCAAGGAGACGTAATTCACCGGGTTTTAACTCAGATGTAGGAATCATGTAGGAGTCAAAATTCAGATCTTCATAATCTGTATACTCGTAGCTTCAGTACCATTGATGGCCTATAGTTTTTACTGTCAGTGATGGATCGTTGATTTCGTCTATTATATAAAGAATTCGTAGTGAAGGTAAAGCGATTAAGATTAGGATGATGGCTGGTAGAATAGTTCAAATAGTCTCAACTTCTTGGGCATCTATTGTGCTAGTATGTGTTAATTTGGTTGTCAGTATTAGTGAAATGATATATAAGACTAGAGAGCTAATTAAAAACACGATTATTAGGGTATGATCATGGAAATGTAGTAGTTCTTCTATGATTGGAGAGGTTGCATCTTGAAATCCTAGTTCGAAAGGGTATGCCATAAAGATATAAAGGAGTTTAACCTATAAATTAACTTTGACAAAGTTATGTAATACTTTTACTAATATCTTATGAAGAAAGTCATAATGGTTATGGGGCTGGCTTGAAACTAGTCTTAGGGAGTTCGATTCTTTCCTTTCTTGTGCTTAGGCTTTTACATAGGTTGGTTCTTCGAATGTGTGATAAGGTGGAGGGCATCCGTGGAGTCATTCTAAATTAGTTGAAGTTAGTTCAACAGCTAGGACCTCTCGTTTGGATGCAAGGGCTTCTCAAATTATGAAGATTATAATTATTACAGCTGTTAAAGAAATGAATGAGCCTATAGATGATACTGTGTTTCATGTAGTATAAGCATCTGGATAATCAGAGTATCGTCGTGGCATGCCCGATAAGCCTAAGAAATGTTGGGGGAAGAATGTCAGATTTACTCCTACGAATATTACGGTAAAGTGGATTTTGGCTCATGTATCATCAAGTGTATAGCCTGAGAGTAGGGGGAATCAGTGTACAAATCCTCCCATGATTGCAAAAACGGCTCCTATGGATAGAACGTAGTGAAAGTGGGCAACTACGTAGTATGTATCATGTAAGACAATATCTAGGGATGAGTTGGCTAGAACAATGCCTGTGAGACCCCCCACAGTGAATAAAAAGATAAAGCCTAGGGCTCATAGTATAGCAGGAGATCATTTAATATTTCCGCCATGGAGCGTAGCCAGTCAGCTAAAGACTTTTACCCCTGTAGGAATGGCAATGATTATAGTTGCAGAGGTAAAGTATGCTCGGGTATCTACGTCTATTCCAACGGTAAATATGTGGTGAGCTCATACAATAAACCCAAGGAATCCAATTGATATTATAGCTCAGACCATGCCCATATAACCAAATGGTTCTTTTTTGCCAGAGTAGTAAGTAACAATATGCGAGATAATACCAAATCCTGGAAGAATGAGGATATACACTTCAGGGTGACCGAAGAATCAAAATAGGTGTTGGTATAAGATTGGGTCCCCCCCTCCAGCAGGATCAAAGAAGGTTGTATTTAAATTTCGGTCAGTTAAAAGTATAGTAATTCCTGCTGCAAGAACTGGAAGTGAGAGAAGTAGTAGTACAGCTGTAATTAGAACTGATCAAACAAACAGTGGAGTTTGATATTGGGTTATAGCAGGAGGCTTCATGTTAATAATAGTAGTAATGAAGTTAATTGCTCCTAAGATAGAGGATACACCTGCCAGATGGAGTGAAAAAATAGTTAAATCTACGGAAGCTCCTGCGTGTGCAAGATTACCTGCTAGTGGTGGGTAAACGGTCCATCCAGTTCCAGCTCCTGCTTCAACTATTGATGAAGCCAGGAGCAAGAGAAACGAAGGGGGTAGAAGTCAAAAACTCATATTATTTATTCGGGGAAATGCTATATCAGGGGCTCCAATTATTAGAGGAACTAATCAGTTCCCAAATCCCCCAATCATAATTGGTATGACTATAAAGAAAATTATGACGAATGCATGTGCGGTGACAATCACATTATAGATCTGATCATCTCCTAGCAAAGCCCCTGGCTGGCCTAGTTCTGCTCGAATTAATAGGCTAAGGGCTGTACCCACTATTCCGGCTCAGGCACCAAATAAGAGATATAATGTTCCAATATCTTTGTGATTTGTTGAGAATAATCAACGGTTGATGAACATAAGTAGGTGGTAAAATGGCTGAGCAAGCATTAGACTGTAAATCTAAAGACAGAGGTTGAGTCCTCTTTTTACCAAGTCCTGAGGTGAATTTTCATATTGAATTGCAAATTCAAAGGAGCAGCTTCAACTCTGCCGGGGCTTCTCCCGCCTTTTTTTTCTAAACGGCGGGAGAAGTAGATTGAAGCCAGTTGATTAGGGCGTTTAGCTGTTAACTAAGTTTTTATAGGTTAAAATCCTATCAATCTAGGAGGAGGGCTTAGCTTAATTAAAGTGATTGAGTTGCATTCAGTTGATGCAAGATAGAGTCTTGTAGTCCTTAGATCAGGAATTAAGTGAAGATACTTACTTAGGGCTTTGAAGGCCCTTGGTCTTTGTTAGCCTAAATTCCTAATGTAGGAGTGATAGAGTGGGTGTGAGGGGGAGGAATATTGTTGAGATGATGATAATGGGTGGTATGAGAAGTGAGATTTTAGTATTTTCAAATTGCCATTTAATTTTGGTGTTATTAGGGGATGGGAATAGAGTGAGGGAGGTTGAGTAGATGAGTCGTATATAGAAATAAAGGTTTAAGAGGGCTAAGATGGCTATTAATGTAGGTAAGATGATGTTGTTATTGGATACAAGTTCTTTAATAATTATTCATTTAGGGGAGAATCCAGTTAGAGGGGGGAGTCCTCCTAGAGATATTAGTACAACTAGGATGATTGAAACGAGCAAAGGGGATTTATTTCAGGAGTTGGACAGTGAGAGGGTTGATGTTTTTTTATTATGGTAGAGTAGTATGAATATATTGATTGTTAGCATGATATAAATAAGTATATTTAGGATTGATAGAGTAGGGTCAAATGAGATAATTGCTATTATTCAACCTATATGGGCAATTGATGAATATGCTAGAATTTTTCGTAGTTGGGTTTGGTTTAGTCCCCCTCAACCGCCGAGTAGAATAGACATGAGTGCTATGATTATAATTAAAGTGCAATTAATGGAGGAGGCAATTTGAAATATGACAGAGATGGGGGCAATCTTTTGTCATGTGAGTAGGATAAGTCCTGGTATAAGGGAGACTCCTTGGGTTACTTCTGGGACTCATAGGTGGAATGGGGCTAGGCCTATTTTTATTGATAGGGCTATTGTTAATATAAAAGAGGTCAAGTAGTTAATAGAGTTGGAGATAGATCATTCCCCTGTGAGATAGAAATTGATGATGGCTGCTATTATGAGGATTATAGAGGCGGTTGCTTGAATGAGGAAATATTTTGAGGCTGCTTCAATTGAGCGAGGGCTAGGTTTATTTACTAAAATTGGGATAATAGCTAGAAGACTTATTTCTAGTCCGATTCAGATAAATAGTCAGTGAGAGCTAAATAATGTGATTATAGTTCCTGAGAATAAGGTAAGATAAATAGTGGAAAAGGTAAGGAGATTGATTAGTACGGGAAGGGTATAATCCAACATTTTCGGGGTATGGGCCCGATAGCTTGTTTAGCTGACCTTACTGTTGGGGTTTAGTGTATTAAGGTAGCACGAAGAATTTTGAGTTCTTAAGGTTAGGTTCAAGTCCTATTATCCCAGAAACAAGAGGATTTAAACCTCTATGATTTACTCTATCAAAGTAACTCTTTTATCAGACATATTTCTTAGGTTTGCGGAGGTACGCTTGCTATAATGATTGGTAGGGAGACATGTCATATGCATAAAGCTAATGTTAGGGGGAGAAAGTTTTTTCATAATAGATGTATTAGGTGATCATATCGAAATCGCGGATATGATGCTCGAATTCATAGGAATGTTGAGGTTAAAATTAGAGTTTTTAGGGCAAAGCTGAATGTAAAAGTTTCAGGTGTAGAGGGGTTTAGGAGTGCTCCTATAAATAGGGTAGTGGTTAGGGCGTTTATCATGATAATATTAGTATATTCTGCTATGAAGAATAGGGCGAATGGGCCTGCAGCGTATTCTACATTAAACCCTGAGACAAGTTCTGATTCTCCTTCTGTTAGGTCAAAGGGTGCTCGATTTGTTTCAGCTAGGGTAGAGATAAATCATATTATGGCTAATGGTCATGTCGGTAGGATTAGTCATATAAATTGTTGAGTTGTGATTAGGGTTGATAATGTGAATGAACCATTTATAAGAAGAACTGATAGGAGAATAATGGCTAGGGTTACTTCATATGAAATTGTCTGGGCAACGGCTCGTAGGGCACCGATTAGGGCATATTTGGAGTTTGATGCTCATCCAGATCATAGGATTGCGTAGACTGCTAGACTTGATGTAGCGAGAATAAATAGAACACCTATGTTTATATTGATGAGAGGTTGAGGTATTGGTATTGGAATTCATATGGTAATTGCTAGAGTTAGGGCCAGGGTGGGGGCGATAATGAAAAGAGTAATAGAAGATGTAGAGGGCTTAAGGGGTTCTTTAATAAATAGCTTTATAGCGTCTGCGAATGGTTGTAGCAGGCCGTAAGGTCCTACTACGTTTGGGCCTTTACGTAGTTGTATGTAACCTAAAATTTTTCGTTCGACTAGGGTTAAAAATGCTATAGCAATTATAATAGGAATGATTAAGAAAAGAAAATTAATTAAAAACATAGGTTATTAAGAAGAGGAGTTGAACCTCTGATAGTAAGGTTTTAAATCTTATGCAATTGCCGGGCTCTGCCATCTTAATAAGCCCTGTTCTAGGGTGGATGAGGAAATGATTTATAAAATTAAGATTATATCATTTGTTTTTATCTAAGGCGTGAAAGCTTCATGGGCCTCATTTCTCTTGTCCTTTCGTACTGGGAGAAATATTAAATAGATAGAAACCGACCTGGATTTCTCCGGTCTGAACTCAGATCACGTAGGACTTTAATCGTTGAACAAACGAACCATTAGTAGCGGTTGCACCACTTGGATGTCCTGATCCAACATCGAGGTCGTAAACCCTACTGTCGATATGGACTCTTGGGTAGGATTGCGCTGTTATCCCTAGGGTAACTTGTTCCGTTGATCAATATTTTGGGTCAATAGATGATTAGGTGCTTAGACTGGTCAAGTCGAGGCTAAAATCATTCGGAGGTTGTTTTATGCTCCGAGGTCACCCCAACCAAAATCTCAAGCTTAATTTGGCAGATGTGTTAATCCCTGTAGGGGAGAAGTGGTGATGCTTAAGCTTAATAGATTTAAGCTCCATAGGGTCTTCTCGTCTTATTATATCATTCCCGCCTCTTCACGGGAAGGTCAAGTTCACTGATTAAAAGTAAGAGACAGTATAACCCTCGTGAAGCCATTCATACAAGTCCCTATTTAAGGAACAAATGATTATGCTACCTTTGCACGGTCAGGATACCGCGGCCGTTAAACGCATGTCACTGGGCAGGCAGTGCCTCTAATACTAGTAATGCTAGAGGTGATGTTTTTGGTAAACAGGCGGGGTTAATGTTTGCCGAGTTCCTTTTACTTTTTTTAATCTTTCCTTTGTATGCACACCGGTGTTGGGTTAACAGTTTGGGTAATAAAGAATTAAGATTTAGAGTATTATTATAAGTCTGTTAACTATCAGTGAGTTATTCGGTCTGATATAAGCTTGTGCAAGGAGAATTTTTTCTTGTTACTAATACCAACATTATTGCATCTATAAAATTATAGAGTAGTCCAGTTGCATGTTTAGGAGTTCATGGTTGAGTGTAGAATTAAGTTGGTTTTAGTTGCTAGGTTAAGCTTGAACGCTTTTTTAATTGATGGCTGCTTTTAAGCCAACTATGTGGAATTTGTGGTTTACTCTCTAAATAAGGCTATTTCCTTTGTCTAAAGAGCTGTACCTCTTTAGAATAACTATTAAATTTACATTGGGATTAATAATTCTTTTAGGTAAATTTAAGGTTGAACTAAAATTCTAATCTGGACAACCAGCTATCACCAAGCTCGTTAGGCTTTTCACCTCTACTAACAAGTCATCCCACTATTTTGCTACATAGACGGGTTCATTCTTCTAATTGCTCATTAGTAGCTCGTTTGGTTTCGGGGTACTTAACTTAAATTCTTTTTGTAAAGTTTTTTCTAGTTGATTCATTATGCAAAAGGTAGAGGAGTTAATCCTTGCTTTATATTACTATTAGTTAGATCTTTCAGCTTTCCCTTACGGTACTGTCTCTATAACTCCATAAGTTAATTTCTATCTCCTATACTTTTATAAGGTGAATGTTTTATTTAATAAATTTTTCATGGTTAAGAAGATTAAATTTTTGGGTTAGGACTAGTTCAAGATATTCATGATAATGAAATCTTCCGGGTGTAAGCCGGGTGCTTTGCTTTGTTAAGCTATATCTTGATATTCCAAACACACTTTCCAGTATGCTTACCTTGTTACGACTTGTCTCTTCTTGCATTTAGGACATATTAATATTATTTATGTGAAGAAGTCTTGGATACTTGAAGAGGGTGACGGGCGGTGTGTGCGTGCTTTATTGCCCAATTCAGTCGGGCACGCTACTCCCGACTTACTACTAAATCCGCCTTGGGCTAGTCATATTTCATGACAGCTATCGTGAAGTGTTCTAGGGGTTAGAAAATGTAGCCCATTTCTTCCCACTCTATAGGCTACACCTTGACCTAACGTTTTTATGTAAGATTATTGTGCTTACTATAGTGCCTTGTTAGGGTTTGCTGAAGATGGCGGTATATAGGCTGACGTTGCAAAGAGTGGTGAGGTTTAACGGGGTTTATCGGTTATAGAACAGGCTCCTCTAGAGGGGTATAAAGCACCGCCAAGTCCTTTGAGTTTTAAGCAGTAGCTAGTAGTTCTCTGGCGAATATTCTTGTTATTTGAAAATTTATGTTTAGGGCTAAGCATAGTGGGGTATCTAATCCCAGTTTGGGCCTTAGCTATCGTGAATTCAGGGGTTGTAAGATTACTTTCGTTTTGTATTTTTATTTTAACTAAGGCTTTTTACAGCTTAGTTAGAGCTTAATCCTATTTAAGGTTTATCCTTAATCACGCTTTACGCCGTATTTTATTAACTAGGGTTAATCGTATGACCGCGGTGGCTGGCACGAAATTTACCAACCCTGAGATTAGTATGACTTAGTCAAACTTTCGTTTATACCTTAATTTTAATCACTGCTGTGTCCCGTGGGGGTGTGGTTTAGCAAGGTGTTATGAGCTGCTCGGGAGAGCGTACTTGATACCCGCACCTTTTTATCCTTGTGGATATAGAGGGCATTCTCACTGGGGCGAGGATACTTGCATGTGTAAGTCTACTAAAAATTAATAAAAAGGCCAGGACCAAACCTATGTGTTTATGGAGTATAAATACTCATCTTAGCATTTTCAGTGCTCTGCTTTAAGTTAAGCTACATTAAC